AATGAGATGCCTGAATAAAGGGTTATCTTGATAGGATAAATAAAGTAAAAACATTACTCTCATTATATAAAATAGAATTAAACTATCACCCTTAGTATCAAAAACTAATGTGCATCTTACACCTTTATATAAATAAAAAGATAAGCTAATTAAGCTAATGGGTTCATACCCCATTCATGAAGGTATTAATCCTTCTCTTTTTAATGTACAACAACTCTATAAAACTTCTCTTCCTATCATCATTGATGATAGGATCGATCCTGTCCATTTCTTCAAATTCATGATTAGGAATTTGAATAGGACTAGAGATCAACCTACTCTCCATTATTCCAATATTAACAGATAATAAAAACTTAGTAATTAATGAATCAGCAATTAAATATTTTATTATTCAATCAATAGCATCAACAATGCTATTAATATCAATTTTAATTATTCAAATAAAATACACAATATGATGGGATAAAAAAAACATCCCATCAATAATAATCATATCAAGAATAATAATAAAAATAGGAGCTGCTCCATTCCACTTCTGACTTCCAGAAGTAATATCATCAACAAGATGAATTAATTGTTTCATATTAATAACATGACAAAAAATTGCTCCAATGATAACATTATCCTATTGCATTAAAATAAGAAGATTTCTGTTTGTATTAATTATAATAGGAATTATTATTGGAGCAATAGGAGGACTAAATCAAACATCATTAAAACAGATTATAGCATACTCATCAATTAGACACCTAAGATGAATAATTAGATCTATAATTAACAGAGAAAACATATGAGAATTTTACTTTATAGTATACTCAACATTAAACTTAATCATTGTCCTAATATTCAAAACAATAAATTTATTATTTTTAAATCAAATATATTCAACAAGATACTTCAAAACAGAAATCAAATTCATCTTAATAACATCCCTATTATCACTTGGAGGTCTACCACCAATAATAGGATTTTTACCAAAATGAATTATTATTCAAATACTCATTAATAATAAAATAACAATCATAGTTCTACTTATAATTATATTCACAACAATCACACTATATTACTACATACGAATTAGATTCTCAGCAATCATTATATTACATAATGAAAATTCATGATTGATAAGAATCAAAATAAATAAATTAATAATAATTCTATCCATCTTATCAACAATTTCAATGATAGGCTTAATCTGCACATCAAACCTTATATTATTTTACTAAGACCTTAAGTTAATAAAACTAATAACCTTCAAAGTTATAATTAAAAGTTACCTTTTAGGTCTTAGTAAAATATATATATTACACCTTTAGAATTGCAGTCTAAAATCATTATTGAATATAAAACCCATTAAACAATGATAAGAGAGAAATAATTCCCATAAATAGATTTACAATCTAACACCTAAAAATTCAGTCATCTTACCGCAAAAATGACTATTCTCAACAAACCATAAGGACATCGGTACATTGTACTTTATATTCGGAGCGTGAGCAGGAATAGTAGGAACATCTATAAGAATAATTATCCGAGCAGAACTAGGTCAACCAGGAACAATAATTGGAGATGATCAAATTTATAATGTAATCATTACAGCACATGCATTCATTATAATTTTCTTTATAGTTATACCAATTATAATTGGAGGATTTGGAAATTGATTAGTTCCACTTATAATTGGAGCACCAGATATAGCCTTTCCACGAATAAACAATATAAGATTCTGATTATTACCTCCATCATTAACACTTTTAATCATATCTTCCACAGTAGAAAATGGAGCAGGTACTGGATGAACAGTTTATCCACCACTAGCAAGAGCTATTGCACACAGAGGAGCATCTGTAGATTTAGCAATTTTCTCATTACATTTAGCAGGTATCTCATCAATCCTTGGAGCAATTAATTTCATTACTACAACAATCAATATACGAGCAAACAATATAACTCTTGAACAAACACCATTATTTGTTTGATCAGTAGCAATTACAGCTTTATTACTATTATTATCACTACCAGTTCTAGCAGGAGCAATCACCATATTATTAACTGATCGAAACTTAAATACATCATTTTTTGATCCAGCAGGAGGAGGAGATCCAATCCTATATCAACATTTATTTTGATTCTTTGGTCATCCAGAAGTTTACATTTTAATTCTACCAGGATTTGGTATTATTTCTCATATTGTTTGTCAAGAAAGAGGAAAAATTGAATCATTCGGAACCATTGGTATAATCTATGCAATATTATCAATTGGATTAATAGGATTTATTGTATGAGCACATCACATATTTACAGTAGGAATAGATGTAGACACACGAGCCTACTTCACCTCAGCAACAATAATTATTGCTGTCCCAACAGGTATTAAAGTATTCAGATGAATAGCAACATTATATGGTACAAAATTCAAATTTAATCCACCATTACTATGAGCATTAGGATTCATTTTCCTATTTACAATAGGAGGATTAACAGGATTAGTATTAGCAAATTCATCATTAGATATTGTATTGCATGACACATACTACGTAGTAGCTCACTTTCATTATGTTCTATCAATAGGAGCAGTATTTGCAATTATAGGGGGAATTATTCAATGATACCCTTTATTTACAGGAATAACTATAAATAATAAATGACTAAAAATTCAATTTACCATTATATTCATTGGAGTTAATTTAACCTTCTTTCCACAACACTTCCTAGGATTAGCAGGAATACCTCGACGATATTCAGACTATCCGGATGCATATACATCATGAAATGTCATATCAAGAATTGGATCAACAATCTCAATTACAGGAATTGTTATTTTCATCTTAATTATATGAGAAAGAATAATCAAAAAACGAACTGCATTATTCAGAACAAATATAAGAAGATCAACAGAATGATTACAAAATAATCCACCAGCAGAACATAGATATTCAGAACTACCAATGATTTATAGATTCTAATATGGCAGAATAATGCATTAGATTTAAGCTCTAAAAATAAAGGTTTAACCTTTTATTAGAAAATATGGCAACATGATCAAATTTATCATTACAAGATAGAGCCTCACCATTAATAGAACAACTATCATTCTTTCATGATCATACAATAATTGTATTACTAATAATTACAATTATTGTAGGATACTCATTAAGATATATATTATTCACAAAATACACAAACCGAAACATACTTCATGGTCATACAATTGAAACAATCTGAACAGCTCTACCAGCAATTACATTAATCTTCATTGCCATGCCATCCCTACGATTACTATATTTACTTGATGATTCATCAGACGCTATAATCACAATTAAAACAATTGGACGACAATGATATTGAAGATATGAATACTCAGACTTCATTAATGTAGAATTCGATACATATATAACCCCAGAAAATGAATTAAATGAAGAAGAATTTCGACTACTAGAAGTTGATAATCGAACAACTTTACCAATAAATACAGAAGTACGAGTATTAACAAGAGCATCAGACGTTTTACACTCATGAGCAATTCCCTCATTAGGAATTAAAATTGACGCAACACCTGGACGACTAAATCAAGGAATATTTATAATTAATCGTCCAGGACTATTCTTTGGACAATGCTCAGAAATCTGTGGAGCAAATCATAGATTTATACCAATTGTAATTGAAAGAACCTCAGTTAAACTCTTCATTAAATGATTATCTAACATAATATAAGGAGTTAGTTAAAATATAACATTAGAATGTCAATCTAAAGTAACTATAAATAGTACACCTTGAATCATCAGATGACTGAAAGTAAGTAATGGTCTCTTAAACCAAAAAATAGTAAATTAACGCCTACTTCTGATGAGGTAAATTTTAAACCAAATCCCTCAAATATCACCAATAATATGATTTTCACTATTCATTATATTTTCAATAACAATAATTCTATTTAATCAACTAAACTTCTTCTCTTATAAACCAAATAAAATTGAAAAAATAAAAATTAATATCAAAAAAAAAAATATTAACTGAACATGATAACAAATCTATTCTCAACATTTGATCCATCAACTAATATCCTTAACCTATCAATCAATTGAACTAGAACATTCTTAGGACTATTATTAATTCCCTCAATGTTTTGATTAATACCTTCACGAATTAATATTACATGAAATAAATTAAATTTAAAATTACATAATGAATTCAAAACCTTACTAGGAAAAAATTCATTTCAAGGATCAACATTAATTTTTATTTCAATTTTTATCATAATAATATTTAATAACTTTATAGGATTATTCCCATATATCTTTACAAGAACTAGACATATAACATTAACATTTTCAATTGCATTACCAATATGAATAAGATTCATATTATTTGGATGAATTAATAATACAAATCATATATTCATCCATCTAGTTCCACAAGGAACACCTACCGCACTAATATCATTCATAGTATTAATTGAAACAATTAGTAATATTATTCGTCCAGGTACATTAGCTGTACGACTGGCTGCAAACATAATTGCAGGACATCTATTATTAACATTATTAGGAAATACAGGACCATCATTAACAACTAGAATTATATCAATCCTAATTATTGGACAAATAATACTATTAATTCTAGAATCAGCTGTAGCAATAATCCAAGCATATGTATTCTCAATTTTAAGAACATTATATTCAAGAGAAGTTTATTAAACCTATGTTAACAAACAAAAATAACCACCCATTCCATATAGTAGATTATAGACCATGACCCTTAACTGGAGCAATCGGAGCAATAATCCTAACATCAGGATTAGCTAAATGATTTCATACATTCAATATTAATTTATTCATTATTGGATTAACCATTACTATCCTTACAATAATTCAATGATGACGAGATGTAATCCGGGAAGGAACTTTTCAAGGACTACACACAAAATCAGTTTCTAAAGGCCTACGATGAGGAATAATTCTATTTATTGCATCAGAAGTTTTATTCTTTGTTTCATTCTTCTGAGCATTCTTCAACAGAAGACTAGCACCAACAATTGAAATAGGAATAAAATGACCACCAATAGGAATTCAACCATTTAATCCAATACAAATTCCACTTCTTAATACAGCAATCCTTCTAGCCTCAGGAGTAACAATTACGTGAGCACATCACAGAATTATAGAATCTAATCATTCACAAACAACCCAAGGATTATTTTTCACAGTAATATTAGGATTATACTTTACAATATTACAAGCATACGAATATTGAGAAGCACCTTTTACTATTGCAGATGCAATTTATGGATCTACATTTTTTGTAGCAACAGGATTCCATGGATTACATGTAATTATTGGATCAATATTTCTATTAACATGTTTAACACGACATATATTAAACCAATTCTCATCTAATCACCACTTCGGTTTTGAAGCAGCAGCATGATATTGACATTTCGTTGATGTAGTATGATTATTCCTATACTTATCAATCTACTGATGAGGTAGATAATTATTTTTCTAGTATAAATAGTACATTTGACTTCCAATCAAAAAGCTTGAAATTATCAAGAAAAATAATTATAATATTAATAACAAGAATTACCATTAGATTTTTATTACCAATAATTATTATATTATTAGCAACAATATTATCAAAAAAATCAATTAATGACCGAGAAAAAAGATCACCATTTGAATGTGGATTCGATCCAAAAAGATCAGCACGAATACCATTCTCAATTCAATTCTTTTTAATTGCAGTAATCTTTTTAATCTTTGATGTAGAAATTGCATTAATTCTACCTATTCTAATTATTATAAAAACATCTAATATTATAATATGAACATTATCAACAATACTATTTATTATTATTCTATTAACAGGATTATATTACGAATGAAATCAAGGAGCTCTTAAATGAGCTAAATAGGGTTATAGTTAAATATAACAGTTGGTTTGCAACCAAAAAGTATTGAAATATCAATTAACCTTAATTAAATAAGAAGCGAAATATTGCAATCAGTTTCGACCTGAAATTTGGCATAATATGCCCTTATTTATTAATTGAAGCCAAAATAGAGGCATATTACTGTTAATAATATAAATGAACAAAATGTTCCAATTAAGGAAATGTAAAGTTAATATAAAAGCTGCTAACTTTTTATAATAGCGGTTAAACTCCGTTAACATTTCTATTTATATAGTTTAAAATAAAACATTACATTTTCACTGTAAAAACAATAAATAAATATTTATAAATACCTAAAAATAATAATATTTCCCTAACATCTTCAATGTTATACTCTAAAATAAGCTATTTAGGTAATAAAAAAAAAACAACAAAAATAAAATAAATATTCAAAAAATAAAAGTTAATAAATAAACCTTAAAATTAGAATCATACAAAGACTGAATATAATCAATTAAATATAAAAAAAAAGAATACAAACCTTGACCACCAAATAACTCACCTCAACCCGAATCAAAAGACCTAAAAGAATGATATCCAAAACCCAAAGGTAAATATCTAATATAACTAGTAGAAAGAAAAGGTATAAATCATATAGAACCAGCAAATATTACAAAAGACAGAAAATTCAAGGAAAATAAACTATAAGAATAAATAAAATCAGAAATTACATAACCAAAATAAGAACCAATAATAATAACAAATAAAGTTAAAAATTTTAAATATCAAGGTAAAACAACCAAATAAGGTACAGGAAAAATTAATCAAGATAAAAATCTACCACCAAAGACAGCAACAATTAATAAACCAATTATACCAAAAGAAATATAATAACTTCTATCATTAAAAGAATAAATAGAATAATAATTATTATCACCAGATATTGAATAATAAAATAAACGAAAGGAATAAGAAGCAGTTAAACCAGTAGAAAAAAAAAATAAAAAAAAAATAAAAAAATTAACTCAATTTAAACAAACAACTTCAAGAATTAAATCCTTAGAATAAAATCCTGCTAAAAAAGGTATACCACATAAACACAAACTAGAAACATTAAAACAAACAGAAGTTAAAGGCATAAAATGAATAATAGATCCTATAAAACGAATATCCTGTGAATCACACAAATTATGAATTATAGATCCCGCACATATAAACAATAAAGCCTTAAATAAAGCATGAGTTAATAAATGAAAAAAAGCAAGATCAGAAAAACCTATTGATAAAATTCTCATTATTAAACCAAGTTGGCTTAAAGTAGAAAGAGCAATAATCCTTTTCAAATCAAATTCAAAATTAGCTCCAAGACCAGACATAAATATAGTTAAACAACCAATAAAAAGAACATATCAACCAAAATCATAAATTAATAATATAGAATTAAAACGAATTAACAGATATACACCAGCAGTAACAAGAGTAGAAGAATGAACCAAAGCAGATACAGGAGTAGGAGCTGCTATAGCAGCAGGAAGTCAAGAAGAAAAAGGAATTTGAGCTCTCCTAGTTATAGCAGCTAAAACAATTAATAAAGTAATAATCTTTATTTCAAAAGAATCAAAAATAAAACAATAATAATAAATATAATTTCAACTACCAAAATTTAACATTCAAGAAATAGAAATTAAAATAGAAACATCTCCAATACGATTAGATAAAGCAGTTAGCATACCAGCATTATAAGATTTTACATTCTGATAATAAATAACTAAACAATAAGAAACTAAACCCAAACCATCTCAACCCAATAAAATTCTAATTAAATTTGGGCTAATAATCAAAAGACCCATTGAAAAAATAAATATCAAAACAATTATAATAAAACGATTAATATTTTTTTCATTATGTATATAATCATTTCTATAATAAATAACTAAAGAAGAAATATATAAAACAAAAGACATGAAAACCAAAGATATCCAATCAAAAATAAAAGTTATTACCACCATAGAACTATTTAAATTAAATAATTCCCACTCAATAAACAATCTATAATCAATCATTAAAAAATAAATACCAAATAAAAAAAATAAAGTTCTAAATAAAAATAAAACAAAAAAACTTAATGAACAAATAGAAAATAAATACACGACCTAAGATGAAAAAATCATATCATTGATTCCACAAAACAACATTTTATATTAAAATACTTAAGCCCTAAAAATAAAAATATTCACCCTTTAAACATAAAATATTAAGAGGAAACCAATGTAAAAATAAAAGATGATATTCACGAAAATAACCTAAAGAACAAGTATAAATACCAGAATAATACAAACCATGTTGAGAATAAGAATATATATACAATGTATAAACAGCTCTAAAAAAAGATAAAAAAACTAATAACAAAATCATATAAGAAGATCAAGAAATAATTCTATTTAATAAACTAATTTCCCCTAAAAGATTTAAAGATGGAGGAGAAGCTATATTTGATGATCTTAAAAGAAATCATCAAATAGACATTCTAGGTATTAAATTAATTATACCCCTATTAATTAATATTCTTCGTCTACCCAAACGTTCATAAATAATATTTGATAAACAAAATAAACCAGATGAACATAAACCATGACCAACCATTAAGGATAAAGAACCCATACAACCTCATCAATTCATAGTCATTAAACCACAAATTACTAATCTCATATGAGCAACAGAAGAATAAGCAATTAAAGACTTTAAATCAACTTGACGAAAACACACAAATCTAATAATAACACCACCAAACAATCTTAGAGACAAAAAAAAATAATTAAACCTTAAACCTAAATAAGAAATAACCTTCATTAAACGAAAAATACCATAACCCCCTAACTTCAACAAAATACCTGCCAAAATCATTCTACCAGAAATAGGAGCTTCCACATGAGCCCTAGGAAGTCAAAGATGAAATAAAAAAATTGGTATCCTAACTAAAAAAGCAAAAATAGAAAAAACATAAAATAAAAAATAAAAAGAACCAAAATCAGATAATAAAGGATAATAAAGAGTTCCAAATAAATCATTCATTTTAAATAAAACCAATAATAATGGTAATCTAGCAACTAAAGTATAAAAAATCAAATAAATACCAGCCTGTAAACGCTCAGGCTGGTAACCTCAACCCAAAATCAAAAATAAAGTAGGAATCAATCTAGATTCAAAAAAAATATAAAAAGAAAATAAATTTAAACTAGAAAAAGAACAAAATAATATAACCAATAATAACAATACAACAAGCAAAAAAAAATTAGAATGATAGGAAAAATAATAAACCGATCTTCTTGCAGTAATTATTAAACAACAAATCCAAAAACTTAATAAAATTAATACAAAAGAATAAAAGTCAACACCAAAATAATAACTAATTATTCTTAAATCAGAATAAGAATATATAGAAACCATAAAAATAAAACTTAAAAAAAACATTAATGAATGAATCAATCATCAATAATTAGTCAATAAACAAACAGGGATCAAAAAAACAATTATAAATAAATACCTTAACATAAGCTTAAAAAAAAAGAATTAAAGAAATCATTTCCATGAGAACGAATTATTGAAACTAAAATAGAAAGACCCAAAGCACCCTCACAAACAGAAAATACCAAAAAAACAACAGGAAAAAAATAATCATAATCAAACTCAACAAGAAAAATAATAATTAATATAAATAAAGAAAGAACAATATATTCTAATCTTAATAAAACCACCAATAAATGCTTACGTTTAGAACAAAAAATATAAACACCAGAAAAATAAATTGATAAACAAGTAAATAATCTAAATATTGACATTAGTTTTAATAGTTTAAAAAAAACATTGGTCTTGTAAACCAAAATTAAGAAAATACTTTTAAAACTTCAAGGGTAGGAAAATAATCCCATCTTTGATTCCCAAAACCAACATTTTTATAAACTAACCCTTGAAATGATAAAAATAATAATTATAAGTTCATCAAACCTAATAAACATCAATTTCATAAAAATAAACCATCCAATGTTAATTATAATAATCATTATTATTCAAACAATATTTATTAGAATAATAACAGGAACAATAATAGAAAGATTCTGATTATCATATATTCTAATATTAACATACCTAGGAGGAATAATAGTTCTATTCATTTACATTACAAGAATTGCATCAAATGAAATATTTAAAATTAAATTTAACAAAATCATTTTAATCATTTACTTTATAATTATATTATCAGCAATGATATACATAACTGATAAAATAATATTCACAGAAATAATTAAAAACACAGAAACTATAAATATAAAACACTCAATTAACTTTAAAGAAATATCCATCTCATTAATAAAATTATATAATAACCCAACAATTATCATTACAATTATAATAATAATCTATTTATTTATTGCACTACTAGCAGTAGTTAAAATTACTAACATTAATCAAGGACCTATACGAAAAATAAATAAATAAACCAATGAATAAACCCTTACGAATTAAAAACCCAGTAATTAAAATTATCAATAATTCACTTATTGATCTACCAGCACCAAGAAATATCTCAATATGATGAAATCTTGGATCATTACTAGGACTATGCTTGTTAATCCAAATTATTACAGGACTATTTTTAACTATACATTATACACCAAATATTGAAATAGCATTCTCAAGAGTAGTTCACATCTGCCGAGATGTTAATAATGGATGAATAATACGAACATTACACGCAAACGGAGCATCAATATTTTTTATCTGTATATACTTACATGTAGGACGAGGAATCTATTATGGATCATATATATATATAAACACATGAATAACAGGAACAATCATTCTATTTTTAGTAATAGCAACAGCATTTATAGGATATGTTTTACCATGAGGACAAATATCATTTTGAGGAGCAACAGTAATTACAAACCTATTATCAGCAATTCCTTACATCGGAACAGAAATCGTCCAATGAGTATGAGGAGGATTTGCAGTTGACAACGCAACATTAAATCGATTCTACACATTTCACTTCTTATTACCATTTATTGTTAGAGGAATAGTTATAATACACCTATTCTTTTTACACCAAACAGGATCAAACAACCCAATTGGATTAAATAGAAACATTGATAAAATTCCATTTCATCCATATTTTACATACAAAGACACAATCACATTCATCATTATACTAATAACACTAATTATGTTATGTCTTATTAAACCTTATATACTAGGAGACCCAGACAACTTCGTACCAGCCAACCCACTAGTAACACCAATCCACATTCAACCAGAATGATATTTCTTATTTGCCTACGCAATCCTACGATCAATCCCTAACAAATTAGGAGGAGTCATTGCACTAGTTATATCAATTAGAATTTTAATAATTATACCATTCTATAATAAAACAAAATTCCGAGGAAATCAATTCTATCCAATAAATCAAATTATATTTTGAATCATAGTAATTGTAGTATGTTTACTAACATGAATTGGAAAACGACCAGTAGAAGAACCATATATTACAACAGGACAAATCCTTACAACTATTTACTTCCTTTACTTTTTAACCAACATTCATATTGCAAAAGCATGAGATACATTAATTAAAACATAAGTTAATTAGCTTAAGAAAAGCAAATGTTTTGAAAACATAAGAACAGAAGTTTAATTCTTCTATTAACTTTTAAATTCTTAAAAAATTTAAATAAATAAATGAAAATAACATAACCCTTAAACCAACAAAGAAAAATAAAAAATTTAAAGATAAAGGTAAATAACTCCTTCAAGCCAAATACATAAGCTTATCATAACGAAAACGAGGTAAAGTACCACGAACTCACACAAAAAAAAAAGAAACAATAGAAAGCCTTAAAAAAAAATAAAAAGAATAAAAATCACCACCCAAAAAAACTAATGAAAACAACATTCTCATAAAAATAATTCTTGAATATTCAGCAAGAAAAATTAAAGTAAAACCACCAGCACCATACTCAATATTAAAGCCAGAAACTAACTCGGACTCTCCTTCAGCAAAATCAAAAGGAGTCCGGTTAGTTTCTGCCAAACAAGAACCAAAGAAAGAAAAAGCTAAAGGAAAAGAAAAAACAATAAATCAACAATAAAACTGATAATTCATAAAATCAAATATATTAAATCTTCCAATTAAAATAATTAATGATAATAAAATTAAAGCCAATCTTACCTCATAAGAAATAGTTTGAGCTACAGAACGTAAAGAACCCAATAATGAATAATTTGAATTAGAGGATCAACCAGCAATTATTAATGTATAAACTCTTAATCTAGTACAACAAAGAAAAAATAAAAACCCATAAAGAAAAGAACATATATAAGTTATATAAGGAAAAATAACTCAAATTAACAAAGAAATCATTAAATTAAAAACAGGAGAAAAATAATATAAAAAATAATTTGATATAAAAGGAATAGGTTGTTCCCTACATAATAATTTAATAGCATCACTAAAAGGTTGAGGAATACCTAAAAACCCAACCTTATTTGGACCCTTACGAATTTGAATATAACCTAATACTTTACGCTCCATTAAAGTTAAAAAAGCAACTCTAATTAAAACACAAACAATTAATAAAAAAAAATTCAAAATAAACATAAATAAATCATATATCATCAATACTATTTGTAGAAAAAATCTACATAAATGAATTCTAAATTCAACACATTAATCTGTCAAAATAGTAAACAATTAATTTTAATCAATAAACAAAAAATATTTCCACTATATGGTCCTTTCGTACTAACATAATAACAATAAATCTTAGGATAGAAACCGACCTGGCTCACGCCGGTCTGAACTCAGATCATGTAAGAATTTAAAGGTCGAACAGACCTAATTATTAAGCTACTACACCCATAATTAATCTTAATCCAACATCGAGGTCGCAATCCACTTTATCGATAAGAACTCTCAAAAATAATTACGCTGTTATCCCTAAGGTAACTTAATCTTATAATCACAAATTATGGATCAAATAAACATAAATTAATGATTTTATAATGAAGAGTTTAGTCATTCTTCATGTCACCCCAACTAAACAATAAAAATTAATATAAAAAATCAACTATATATATAAATCAATTTATAAATGTAAAGCTCTATAGGGTCTTCTCGTCCTAAAGAAATATTTAAGCCTTTTGACTTAAAAGTTAAATTCCAAAATTTATTAAGAGACAGTCAATTTCTCGTCAAACCATTCATTCAAGTCTCCAATTAAGAAACTAATGATTATGCTACCTTTGCACGGTCATAATACCGCGGCTCTTTAAATTTATATCAGTGAGCAGGCAAGACTTCAAAATATTATCATGAAGACATGTTTTTGATAAACAGGCGGAAATTTTAATTGCCTAGTTCCTTATAATAAATTTACAAAGAAAATAATGTAAACAAAATAATTATACTAATTCCATCATTATTACAAAAACTTTAAAATTAAATTAATAATCTTAATAAAAAACCTAAAATAAATATAAAATCTAAACAAAAAATAATGAACTATAACGTAATCATTAAAAATAGCTGGTATTAAGCTTATTATTAAATATTTAAAATAATAAATTATAGGTTATTAATTTTCAGAGCTTATCCCCTAAAAAATAAATAAATTAATACTTTAAACTAAAAAATTAAATAAAAACACTAATTTTAAAAAATTAAACTTTTTCTTAAGAAACTAAATATATTAGGAAACGAATAACATTTCATTTCTATAAATAAATTCATAATATTTATGAAACAATAAATACCATTTTCTTTATAGATCAACCTAAATTGAGATTAATTAATAAAAATTAAAATTTTGATAAACCCTGATACAAAAGGTACAAAAAATAAAATCTACTTATTATAACTTTAATTTACAATTATTAATTCAATAACATTACTAATAAACTATAATTAATAAAATCATTTCAATAAAATATACTAAGACAAAAATAAACAAAATTATTTTTATTAAAATAAATAAAATATCAAAAAAATTTAATAATAAAATAAATTAATCAAGACATCCTGAATTGCACAGAAATAATAATCAGCGTAAATGAATAACTCTACTAAAAAGCTATGTCTTGTATAAACTTACTAGATACACTTTCCAGTACACCTACTATGTTACGACTTATCTCATATTAAATGAAAATAATTATTAATCAATAACGAGAGCGACGGGCGATGTGTACACACCTTAGAGCCAATATCAATTAAATTAAATAATTTAAATTACTATCAAATCCACCTTCATTAAAATATTACAAAATTAAATTCATAATAAAAAAAATTTATTGTAACCCATCAAACTCTTAATTATAAGCTGCACCTTGACCTGAAATAAAATTTAATAAAAAAACAAGAAAATTTTTCCTCCAATAAGATCTTCTGATAACGGAGATATACAAACAAATAAATCAAGTAAAGTAAATCGTGTACTATCAATTACGAGATAGGTTCCTCTGAATGGAATAAAATACCGCCAAATTCTTTGGGTTTAAAGATCTTAACTTATACTACCCTAGTAAAAACAAATTTACACTTAAAATAATAGGGTATCTAATCCTAGTTTATTTTATAAGTTTCACAGATTCTAAAATCAGAGCAAAAAAAAAAATAAAATTTCACCCAATAATTAATTACTAAAACTCAAAAAAAATTATAACTATATTAACCAAAAATATTCACTTGCATTAATCGTCTAACCGCGGCTGCTGGCACGAAATATGCCAATACTTTATCAATTACTAATTCCAAAATAATTTGATAATTAAATTTAATTACTATAATAAACAGAACATTTAGTTTAACAAAACTTATATATAATATAAAGAAAAAGTGAATAAATAAGCAAGAATAAAACTTTAGAATAACAATGAAACACATACAATAAAAATAAAATTAAACAAAACTTTAGTAATATAAACGAACAAAGAAAACAAATAAAAAATATCAACTAAAAACACAAAAATTAATAGAATAATAATACCCTCAACAACATAAAACAACTCTAATACAAACAAACTACTCTTAGAATAACAATGAAACACATACAATAAAAATAAAATTAAACAAAACTTTAGTAATATAAACGAACAAAGAAAACAAATAAAAAATATCAACTAAAAACACAAAAATTAATAGAATAATAATACCCTCAACAACATAAAACAACTCTAATACAAACAAACTACTCTTAGAATAACAATGAAACACATACAATAAAAATAAAATTAAACAAAACTTTAGTAATATAAACGAACAAAGAAAACAGATAAAAAATATCAACTAAAAACACAAAAATTAATAGAATAATTGTATCCCAAGGGTACAACAAAAACTTCTCTATTATATATTATAAAGATAAATATGGAACTTGTATTCCAATAAATGTATTATAGTATCTTTCTTTATTATTTAATCTTTCTTTTCACTAATAATAAAGAAAGATTAAATAATATAAATTATTTTACTCAACATAATATTAAATTTAACATTATAATCAATTATATACAATTATATCTGTTATATTAATTAATATGGAATTATCTTATATTAAATATAATTAATTTAAATAGATAATAATATTATATAATTAATATCTTTAATTAAATTAATATTATAATAATATTATATATTTAAGTTATATTGATTATATCATATATTAATAATGTAAAATATTTAATTACACTATATTAAATATTTTATTATATAATCATTTCTTTTGCCTTAAAAAATAAGTAGCTACAATTTTTGATAAATGTATAAATTTAAATAATCAATTAATATTAATTAAATATAACTTATAAGGATATATTCAATTAGATGTGATATATTAAAATAAATAATTTATATTATATAATCAACATAAATAGAGAGTGAAATCAAATTTTAAATGAAAATTTGACCATCCTAAAGAAAATAATCATTAAACAAAAGAAAAAAAGAGTTTTCAATTTATATATAAAATACAGAA